GTATTGACATGTAGAATGGGACTCTCTCTTTATTCTCGTCCGATTAATCAATTTTTCAAAAGATCTATCAAACTCTGGAATGAATGATTTTATTACTGAATATTCGATTTTTGTTGGATTGGAATGGATTCACAATAACTCTTAATTTTTTCCGAATTTCATTTCATATTTCATGATTTCATAATCATTCATAATGTTATACATTAATAATATAAATATATTATACGATATGGATTCGTGTCGTGATTAATCGTTTGATATGTCAGTATGTATACGTACGTATTAGGTATATATGGCCATCCTTTCTCGAATTTCGATAGAGGGATTCCAGCTACTGACGCAACGTAGTCAACTCTATTCGTTAGAACAGCTTCCATTGAGTCTCTGCACCTATCCTTTTTTATTCTAGTTTTATACCCTTGTTTTCCTAAAATAAAGATTTGGCTCAGGATTGCCCATTTTTAATTCCAGGGTTTCTCTGAATTTGGAAGTTACCACTTAGCAGGTTTCCATACCAAGGCTCAATCCAATCAAGTCCGTAGCGTCTACCAATTTCGCCATATCCCCCTTTCCCTTTTCTTTGAGACCAAGATACATTTATAATTTCATCCATCTCTTTCATTTATTTCTTTTTTTGAAACCGTTGAATTCATTATCTAATGATTCCTATATCGAAAAGGCTGCTATTTTCTTTTTTTGACCATCCTCTATCAGTTCATTTCTATTGGATAAACCTTGTTTATTTCAATCAGAAATAATTCTATCATTGATGTATTTTCAATTCAAGATGAATAGATATATCCCATATCTATTTTATCTCTCCCTTTCATTTTTACAGTGTGATTTGTAATACTGTAACGTTCGATATTCATTCTTTTTTTTTTTCGTCCTATCTCCTCCTTTTCAAAATGAAACCAGAATAATGTCTCAATCTAATTTAGATTGTATCTTTATCCTTATCTTATTCTTTTCTTAGGACCGATCCGCTATAATGAAATTAACATAATTTACTATCTATAACTGTTTTAGTTAAGCTTTAAGAAAAATTCTATTTATTCTAATTAGAATTTCCAATCGAATTTGATATGATCATATATTATGATTATGATTGATGAAATATTTTTTAATAATTTTTTAATATTATTTTAATATATTTTATATTTATTATTTTTTTATTATTTTCTTTTTTTATTATATTTTATTATATTTTTTATTATTTTAATTATTTCTAAAAAGAACTTACCTTAGAACTTCTAACTTCTAGCTATAGAACTCTATTAATTAGTTTAGTTCATATGAAATTAATAGCTAAGATCCGACATTTTCCGGAATTCCTATACAATATTTCTATTTCTTACGCTATTTTTGTCTTATGCGAGCCCGCTTAGCTCAGAGGTTAGAGCATCGCATTTGTAATGCGATGGTCATCGGTTCGACTCCGATAGCTGGCTTTTTCTCTATCTATTTTTCCGAGATTGATAATCTCTCCTTTTCTTCAAATGAAATGCTGGATCAGCGATCTATTATGTCGTGGTAACTTGCAACTATTAATAAAAATGGATTAGAGCAATTAGATCTCTACAGAACAAATCATCAAACGGAGCCTCAACTTCCTATATATATATACAAAAAATCCAGATGTTGATACAATTCATTTTTTTTGTAGTACTTCATCAGTCGATTTTGCTTTGTTTATCCTTTAGTTCAGTTTGAATTTAGATTTATTGTGTAAAATGAAATTTCAATAAAATAAAAAAAAAGGAGTCTTTATGTCTCGTTACCGAGGACCTCGTTTTAAAAAAATACGCCGTCTGGGAGCTTTACCAGGACTAACTAGTAAAAGACCTAGATCCGGAAGTGATCTTAAAAACCAATTGCGTTCTGGGAAAAAATCGCAATATCGTATTCGTCTAGAAGAAAAACAGAAATTGCGTTTTCATTATGGTCTGACAGAGCGACAATTACTTAGATATGTACATATCGCTGGAAAAGCCAAAGGGTCAACGGGTCAGGTTTTACTACAACTACTTGAAATGCGTTTGGATAACATCCTTTTTCGATTGGGTATGGCTTCGACCATCCCCGGAGCCAGGCAATTAGTTAACCATAGACATATTTTAGTTAATGGTCGTATAGTGGATATACCAAGTTATCGTTGCAAACCCCGAGATATTATTACTGCGAAGGATAACCAAAGATCGAAAGGTCTGATTCAAAATTATATTGCTTCATCCGCCCATGAGGAATTGCCAAAACATTTGACTATTGACTCATTCCAATATAAAGGATTAGTAAATCAAATAATAGATAGTAAATGGATCGGTTTGAAAATAAATGAGTTGTTAGTCGTAGAATATTATTCTCGTCAGACTTGAACCTAACAAAATTAAGAAAGAAAGGTTCATAGAATTTTGTCCCCTTTTCGCCAAACTAAATAGATCTAAGGGCCTTAATCCATCCGCATTTTTTCACCTATCACAAATGGATCAACAGTAAGATTTTTTTTTTTCTTTTTTGCTCTTTCCTATTTTATAACCACAGTAATTAGGAATAGAGAATTTCTATCAAATAAGGGTCTTATTGCTGGAATAATGGTTTCTATTGTTATTTGATTTGATACATTGTGGTCGATAACGTTGGTGAATTAACAGAAACGGAAAGAGAGGGATTCGAACCCTCGGTAAACAAAAGCCTACATAGCAGTTCCAATGCTACGCCTTGAACCACTCGGCCATCTCTCCTACATAATCTTATTATTGGCCAGAAACTGAGTGAATAGCGAGTTATTCATATTACTGCAGTACAGGTACGACCGATCACTAGTTCCATAGGAAGAATTCCTTTCCCATTTAATATTTCTCGACAAAAACTTCTCTCATTCATCAGCTACCCCACGGATCTATTCCAAATTCATGAATCGTCCCATGGATTTTGATATTTCGATTGTATGGCGTGGTGTATACACGTTATGCAAACAGAAGGTATGGTTACTCTACTCTATTTTTTCATGGAATGATTATTCCATTCTTTTTTCTCTTTGGATCATAATCAAATCAAAACTTCTCGAGTTATCAGAATCCGTAGTAAAATAAAGTCCTTGGTTATTTAACTTAGATGAAATAGTAATAGTTCCGCTCATTGGTATACTACAAAAATGGGAATGAAATCAATCTGATTCCAATATCTCATATCTTTCCCAAATAAAAGGGGACAATTTAAGCGGAAAGCCCATATCTATTTATTAGAATAAAATTAGTCTGTTTTTATGTTATTTCGTACTGTATAATTCCTTTGCTTTGTTTGTGGGATCATTTTCCCCGAGGGGTAATGAAAAGAATTCTAGAATGGATTGCTAATTATGCCTAGATCTCGTATAAATGGAAATTTTATTGATAAGACCTCTTCAATTGTAGCCAATATCTTATTACGAATAATTCCGACAACTTCAGGAGAAAAAAAGGCATTTACCTATTACAGAGATGGTGCGATTTGATTCTTTTTTCTTGTTTTTTTTTTAGCCCTCACCTCAGTCTTACGAGAAAGAGACGAGGTTCGGTATAGAAAGAACGAAATTCTTGAAATAAACCTACGCTCGGTGAAGGTGAAGTTTGGAGATAGAACAATTCCTTCTATCGTGTATCCTCGATTGATGCAGCCTCAGATGTTTCAATTGTTGATTTGAGTATTGAGCGAAAGGTTACACCTATGGGTTCTGTATTGCGGGTCAATCCTACACTACATTAGTACCAATAGGCGGCATAAGGGAAAAAGCACTACACCTAGGAATCAACAACACAAAAACTTTGTTATAAATTCCCCTTTTCCTTATCGGTATCGGGACTAACAAGAATGGTTGGGACAACAAACATCCATCTCGTTTGTACTTTGGATACCCGTATAACCATCAAAGATCGTTGAAGTGACTAATTCCTGGAAATAGAAGGCGTTGAGAACAAAGAAATTGTTGGAGTTACCATTTATATCTAACACTAATATGATTGGTGGTAAGAAAAAACCTCTTGCGGGAAGGCTGGCTAGAGATTTCTTGTAAAAATACTAGTTCCTTTCAGTTCATAATGAGATGAGAATAGTTCAATTTTTATTCTATGGATTATTCCCCTTAGTACTATGCGCAGAAGGGAGGAGCCGTATGAGATGAAAATCTCATGTACGGTTCTGGAACGGAGATTTTTTGAATAGAATGAACGACCGTAACGGATGTTGGCTCAATCCGAAGGAAATTATGCGGAAGCTTTACAGAATTATTATGAAGCTACGCGACCAGAAATTGATCCCTATGATCGAAGTTATATACTCTATAACATAGGCCTTATACACACAAGCAACGGAGAGCATACAAAGGCTTTGGAATATTATTTCCGGGCACTAGAACGAAACCCATTCTTACCACAAGCTTTTAATAATATGGCCGTGATCTGTCATTACGTGCGACTATCTCCACTATAGAAATAAGGAAAAAAAGCAAAGATCAAATTGGCTAGTAAATACTAGAAAAAAATAGGCTTTCTACATAATGCATCGTCCAAAGCAACGATTTTTATCAGCTGTAGCAAGGAAAGAGACTTCACGAGAACCAAAATAGGAAGAAAAAAAAATGAGTGCAGCCTATATACTATATTCTATGGATAAAGGATCAAATTGATAGAGAAAGCACCGTAAAGATCAATTAGCGAGCTATTGAGTCGATACAGTTAAGAACTGCTTACTTATGTCATGATATGGGACAAAAGTTAGGAATCAACTTATGTAATAGAGTCGATCCACTAAGGTAGTGAGCAGCGGTGTAGCATCAGATCCCAAAGATAGTAAGTTCTTTTTTCTTATGGAAAAAAGTCTTTTTCAAAGATTCTATATGAATTCCATATATGAAACCGAGATAGTTACCTTTCAGAAAATTCTAACGATATTGTGGGGATACCTATGCTTCATTCTTCTGAAGGTGGGAGAAAAGATCAAACTGATTCTGATTATTGATCAAA